GAGGTCAACGATTGCGTGAGTTACTGAAACAATCCCAATCAGCCCCTCTCACTGTGGAAGAACAGATAATGACCATTTATACTGGAACAAATGGTTATCTGGATGGATTAGAAATTGGACAAGTAAGAAAATTTCTCGTTCAGTTACGCACTTACTTAAAAACGAATAAACCTCAGTTCCAAGAAATCATCTCCTCTACCAAGACATTAACCGCTGAAGCAGAAAGTTTTTTGAAAGAAGGTATTCAAGAGCAACTGGAACGTTTTCTACTTCAGGATAAATTATAAAAAAAGAAAAGGATCATTCTTATTTTTGATTCTTTAGTCAATTTTATTCTTTAATAAAACTTTACTAATTTCATAAATTATATAAATAGAAGTATATTAAGTTAAGTATATGTTAAGTATATATATAATAGAAAGAAGTATATAACTAATATCTGTTTAATATGAAATCTTAAAGCATTCAGAATTTCTTTCGTATTCTATTTCTTTCTTATCTTTTTTCTAAATAGATAAAATTCTCTATAATATATAGAAATGTAAATAATAGATAAATATCAATATATTTATATCTCTATTGATATTGCGTCCAATAGGATTTGAACCTATACCAAAGGTTTAGAAGACCTATGTCCTATCCATTAGACAATGGACGCTTTTCGCTTTTTTTTACTTTACAAATTTACAAAAAAAAAACAAGAATGTGCGAAATCTTTTTAGCAATTGTGTATTGAAGTGAATTCAATACAATACACAATTGCTATTAGACAATTCTAATAGAGAAAATTTTCTTAAAAAAAAAAAGAGAAATTTAGAATTTAGAGCGGGTAGCGGGAATCGAACCCGCATCGTTAGCTTGGAAGGCTAAGGGTTTTAGTCGACGTCGAGTGATCATTTTTATATTTTTAACGTCTCTAATTCAAAACCGAACATGAAACTTTGGTTTCATTCGGCTCCTTTATGATGGATGGAGAAATTACTAAAATAAAAAAAGACCGGAACGAAAAAAAAATCAAAATTCGACCCATAACATCTATGTTAGCTTTTTTTTGCGTCTGGGTGCGTTCACAGAAAATTTTGCTTTCTAGATGATCCTTCTAGAAGATAGAAAAGGAGAACTCGAACAATCTTTCTAGTTACTTCGTTCTTTATTTCTATTTAACGGAATCCTTAGGAAAAGTCTTTTGTTTCCACCGAGCTAAAACAATATAATATGTCGATGTCTTTAGTAAACCAAAGTTATCGTTTACTAGCTATTTTGCTTCAAATTTTTCTATACCAAACAATGAATAGAACTGAAGATTTAGTTACGATTAGAAAGAAGCTTTTCTAGCTTTATCCATGGATCCTCTTGTTATACTTATTGAATTGTAAATAGTCATCCAATTCAAAAATTATGTTTCGGAATTTCATAATCCAAATTTACAATTGATTAGAGTCTTTGGATACAAATTACGAGAATTTATAATCTTCCTTGAATTTTTCATTGAAAGGTAAAGGACTAAATCCTTTTAAGAAATAAAGTTTTTGATCGGAAGATTAATCAAACCGAAAGACCCTTTAACTATTAAAGGGGTTAAACGAACGAATCACACTTTTACCACTAAACTATACCCGCTACAATGCAATTATTGCATAGAAATTGATCTTTTGTCGAACAAGGTAATCGGGAGTGTAATAAAAAAATCTGAAAAAAAAAAATGAGAAAATTCTAGCGTAGACTTACTAAAATTAGTAAAAGCGGATTCCATTTTTTTTTTTCAATTTCAGATCTTTTTTGTCTAAAAATTCCTTGGATGAGTCTTTTAAACTTTTTAACTTTAACAAAAAAAAGGCCCGGCTGGGGACTGACCAGGCCAGGCTATTAAAATAAAAAAGATCTTTTACTTGTGTTTGGACGAGACAAAATAAAGAAAGGATTCTATATTTCTATTATAGTGGTTTCATTTATTTCTCTTTCGAGTTCGAGCCTTATTCTTTATCTAATCTTTATCTACACTTTTTCTGTAAATCAAATTACTGAGAAAGTTCTCTAAAAAAAGTTCCATATTCCATTCCATATATAGTAATATATATATATATTAATTATATATAAATATATGATCAATCTTTTTATATATTTTTATATAATATATAAGAAATTATCTAAATTATATATATATAATAAACTATATAAAATGAAAAAAAAAATCTATTATTATATAAAGAATAATCTATACAAAAAAAGAAAGTTTTTAAAGAATAAAGTGGAGAAGGTTTTTTTTCAAGCCTTTTTTTGTCTAATGGAACCTAATAAGTATCCCTTTTCGATTAGGAGAGATGGCTGAGTGGACTAAAGCGTTGGATTGCTAATCCATTGTACGAGTTAATCGTACCGAGGGTTCGAATCCCTCTCTTTCCCTTTTTCCTTTTGATGATGTGTAATAGATAAAATCCTAATAAAATTCGAGCATTTACACTAATTAAATAAAGCAATAAAAAACCTTTATTTTTTATTCTTCACGTCCCGGATTACGTCCTGGATCATTAGATAGGAATCCAAATATGAAGAGAGAAACAAAGAATATAACTACAGTGTATACAAAAAGTTTGAGAGTAAGCATTACACAATCTCCAAGATCTTACTAAAAAAAAAAAGAGAATAGATTCTCTATTTTTATACCAAATATCTCATTTTGATACCAATAAATCAAGTGATTTTTTTTTTCTAGAAAAAAAAAAGGGATTTCAGAAAGTCATTTGTAATAAGAAAATAGTAGATTCTTTCATATTCAAACAGATTTGCATACCAACATCTAGATATTTTTTTGGTGAACTTTCATCTAATTAGGTTCTTTCATTTAGGGAAAACAGGATAAAATTTAGGAAATAGAATGATCCAGATTTAGTATAGCTACAAAAAAAATTCAATGTACGTCAAGATTTTTTTGATCTTTTGACTTGTTGGAAGAATCAAAATATTGAATTTTTATAAGACAGTATTAATAATTTCATCGAAAACTTACAGCTGCTTGCCAAACAAAAGCTAAGAGAAGAAAGAAAAGAGGTATTACGGGCATAACATCTACGATTGGATTCAAAAAGGCGTAGGCCTCCGGCAATTTGGCGACTAAAAAAGTGCTTGAAAAAAGGGCAGAATTAAAACAAATACAGATCAAATGAAATATATTAAGCATAACAAAAATTGGTGTTCTTGTGGATAATTTAATTTTGATTGAGTTATTAATATATTTTTTATATAAGGAAAAAAAAGAAAGAACGAGAGTCTAAAAAGACTTTGTTGAACTTACTCAATCAAAAATTCTTTCATTCTCATAAGAGAATGAAAGAAATAATATTTTCATACAATATCTTAATTGAATTCTATGTAATGATCAATAAAGTCAGTTTTATTTTCTATCTACACGTGTCAAAACGCTAGCACAAATGTAATCTATATTTTATTTGGGTTAAAATTGAATTGACGAACAACTACTAGCAATATTACTCTTTTAGTAGTCTTGAATAAAAAAAAGAAATGGGGCGTAGCCAAGCGGTAAGGCAACGGGTTTTGGTCCCGCTATTCGGAGGTTCGAATCCTTCCGTCCCAGAGTACAGTCATTATTTCAACCAAATTCAAAAAAAAAATCCATTTGCTTTTTTTCTTTGTGTGTGATACGGGTAAGTAAGGTAGAACCATAGATTCTAAGAATAAATAGAAATATAGATTTCTATTCAAATTGAGATTTGAGATATATACAGGATTCATTTGAATTCTGACTGAACCTTTTATGCGTAAATTCACTATTCTATTCATAGAGAAAGAAAAAGTATAGATTACGATATACTGACTGAACTATGACATTTCATAATTGAATCAATTACACAAACTAGAGGAATGTTATGGTAAAACTTCGTTTAAAACGATGTGGTAGAAAGCAACGTGCGACTTGAATTTAAGGACATGATCTGCTGTGTATTTTTTGATCCGCCACTTGGAATATAGGTGCTCTTGGCTCGACATTTTGTGTTCTATTTTACTTATTTTACTAGAGTCCTACACTTTTTTTGAATATAAAAAAGAGTACAGGATGGAGCTCGAGGATAAGAGAAAGTTTTTATTCCTTTCGCAGGAGTAAGGATCTAGGGTTAATGCGAATCAATAAGTTGGAACAACTTCGTAAGTCTTTTTTTTTTTATTAAACAAAAAAGCCCTTTCAAGTAATTTTACAATGGAAAAGGAAATTAAAATTGTAAAATTCTTTGAATCAAAAGTCTATCATGCGTGAATCAAGCGTTTGTATGATTCTTTGATAGAAAGAAAATAAATAATAAAGAAAATAAGGGGCTTGTTGCTGCCCTTTTTTAATAAAACGATTCAAGATCACCGAAGTCATGTCTAAACCTAAAGATTCAAAGTAAGGATAAAGAATCCTTAAACAAGGAAATTAAGTTTTCAATTGTTTGAACAACTAGATCAGAATAAAAATTTATTCTAAAAAATGAGACAAACAAAAAAAGGGTTAGAGACTACTCAAAAAAAAGAGTACTTAAGGATTCTCTGTTGAGATATTTGAGAGTTATTTAACTTGAGTTACGAGAGTACGAATGTTACAAATGCTTTTTATGGAAAAAACTGTTTAGGGTTTCAATACTGACTAATTTATTTAATGTTTTTATTAATCTATTTCATATTTTATACAGAGAGTTAACTTCTACTTATTCAATTTTTTTTCTCGAGCCGTACGCGGCCAAAGCCTCTTATACGTTTCTAGGGGGGGGGGTTCATATACATCTATCCCAATGAGCCATTTATCGAATCGTTGCAATTGATGTTCGATCCCGAAGAGAAGGAAGAGATCTTCGTAAAGTGGGTTTTTATGATCCGATAACTAATCAAACTTATTTAAATCTTCCTGCTATTCTCTAATTTTCTTAAAAAAGGCGCTCAACCAACAAGAACAGTTCATGATATTTCAAAGAAGGCAGGTATTTTTACGGAATTAAGTCTTAATAAAACGAAATTGAATTAATGAAATAGAAAAAAGACGATGTGAAAGACTCGTATATAGCTTGGTATCAAATTTTATCTACTTTTTTCTTTTCTCCTCTTTCGCTTCCATCATATGTCTTTTTATTTATTAGAATTTTGATTTATTATTAGTATTCTTCCTAAGGTACGAATACTAAAAAATACCCTACTAACAACTACTATGTTTTCTAATCATAAACAAATTTATAAAAAATTTTTTTGATCTATAGAAATTCTCATTTTTGTATAAATACAAAATTTTATAGTATAGAAAATAATACTGTATATATAATAATATATGAATTCTGAATAAAATATATATATATATTAATATATATATATTTTTTTTTATTATATGAAAAATTGATTCATTATTCATAAAAAATTAAAGGCCATAAAAAAGGGTCGAAAAAGTATAAAAAGATTTGAGATTACCCTACATGGCTTAGTTTTCATTCATTGTATGAACTAATAAACCAAGGGGTTAACCTTTTTATTTCTTTTTTCTATTTTTTCACTATATGAAAAATTCACAATCATATTGACAACGGTGTATCCACCAAATATAATTCTCTCATAGAGAAATAGATCTATTTATCCCTGACGCACACATGACTGGATTTTGTTTTCTTTATTCTGGTTGTATCTACATATTTGCAGTACTTTCTTTTTTGATTTTTTGGGGTTGCTAACTCAACGGTAGAGTACTCGGCTTTTAAGTGCGACTAGCATCTTTTACACATTTGTATGAAGAAAAGGATTCGTCCAGATCTGCGGTAGAGTTTGTAAGACCACGACTGATCCTGAAAGGAATGAATGGAAAAAATAGCATGTCGTATCAAGGGAGAATTCAGATAATATTTTTTTGCTTTCCTGATCGGTACAACTTGTTTTCGGTGTCGACAAAAAAAGGAATTCCAATTTGGGTTGAGTGAATAAATGGATGGATAAAAAACCTGTTTTCCTGATTCCAGAAAAAAAAGAAACGAGCTTCCATTCGTAATTTGAAAAATTACCCGATCTAATTAAATGTTAAAAATAGATTAGTGCCTAATACGGGTATGGGAAGGAATTTTTTTCTTGCGTGTTATTATCAATTTTTTCATGAGTCCTAATTATTTTTTCCCTAGTCCGTTTGGGTTAGGTTGGAGATGGATGTGTAAAAGAAGCAGTATATTGATAAAAAAATATATATTTTTCCAAAATCAAAAGAGCGATTAGGTTACAAAAATAAAGGATTTCTAATCATCTTGTTTTGTTATTCTATAATATAACGAACAGAAACCTATTAAAGATAGAGAATCCGATTAGCAGTCTACCTGTTTATGAGGTATCTTTTGTTTTCGTAATCTAATACCTTATTTTGACTGTATCGCACTATGTGTCATTTCAGAACTCAAGAAACTAAAGACTTTACTTTCAGTTCAAATCGAATTTCAATCCAAATGGATAAATTTCAAGGATATTTAGAGTTCGGTGGGGCTCGGCAACAGAGTTTTCTATATCCACTTTTTTTTCGGGAGTATATTTATGTACTTGCTTATGATCACGGTTTAAATAGATTAAATAGAAATCGCTCCACTTTCTTGGAAAATGCGGATTATAACAAAAAATATAGTTCACTAATTGTGAAACGCTTAATTTTGCGAATGTATGAACAGAATCGTTTTATTATTCCCACTAAGGATTTGAACCAAAATCCCTTTTTGAGTCATACCAATCTTTTTTATTATCAAATGATATCTGTTTTATTTGCAGTGATTGTAGAAATTCAATTTTCCCTAAGATTCTCTTTCGAAGGAAAACAATTCAAAAAATCTTATAATTTACAATCAATTCATTCAATATTTCCCTTTTTAGAAGACAAATTATCATATTTTCATTATGTGTTAGATGTACTAATACCTTACCCCATCCATCTAGAAATCTTGGTTCAAACCCTACGTTACCGGGTAAAAGATGTCTCTTCTTTGCATTTTTTTCGGTTCTGTCTATATGAGTATTGCAATTGGAAGAATTTGGATATTCAAAAAAAATCAATTTTTAATCCAAGATTTTTCTTGTTTTTATATAATTCTCATGTATGTGAATACGAATCCATCTTTTTTTTTCTACGCAAGCGGTCTTCTCATTTACGATCGACATCTTATGAAGTCCTTTTTGAGCGAATTTTATTCTATGGAAAAATACAACATTTTTTAAAAGTCTTTGTTAAGAATTTTCCGGCGATCCTAGGGTTGCTCAAGAATCCTTTCATACATTATGTTAGATATCACGGAAAATGCATTCTGGCAACAAAGGATACGCCGCTTCTGATGAATAAATGGAAATATTATTTTGTTAATTTATGGCAATGTTATTTTTCCGTATGGTTTCAATCGCAAAAGGTCAATATAAATCAATTATATAAAGATAATTTAGAGTTTCTGAGTTATCTGTCAAGTTTGCGATTAAATCCTTTAGTGGTACGTAGTCAAATGCTAGAAA